TAATCAACATAGATAGAAATAAAAGATGTAGGCGAAAGAAGAAAGTAAAGAAGAAGTAGAAAACGAAAGAAGAAAGTAAAGAAGAAGTAGAAAACGAAAGAAGAAAGTAAAGAAGAAGTAGAAAAACAAATATATCGGGTTTCTTCAATCAATAAATCTAAATAGCTAAAAAAACTTAATCCCCTTTTTTTATTTGTTCATAAAATTGCAACAAAATAACCCCATTAATGGGGTAATGTACAAATTTTGATTTTTAGTTATAGAACCAATTAGTTCGTTTAGTCACTAGATTGATCTTTTTTCTATTCATCTTAGATCAATTTATATCAATAAAATAAAAATCTATTTTTGTTGTTATCGAAGACAGAATTTTAGGGTAATAAGTGTAGTATGAATAGAGGGGGGAAATAATAAAGAAAAGGTTATCTAAAGCTATATACAAATTATCCACACCCTCTTTTTTTTTTTTATTTCATTAATGGAATTTCGGTTATTGATTAAGGTGAAGTTCCGTAAAAACCCCTGCCTTCTTTAAAATATCATGAACAGTTCCTGTAGGTTGAGCGCCCTTTTCAAGGAAATATAGAATAGCAGGAACATTTAAATAGGTTTGATTCTTTATCGGATCATAAAAACCCACTTTCCGAAGATCTCTTCCTTCTCTTCGGGCTCGAACATCAATTGCAATGATTCGATAAACGGCTCATTGGGATAGATGTAAATTAATAATACCCCCCCCCCAGAACCGTATAAGAAGTTTTCTCCTCGTACGGCTCGAGAAAATTAAAAGTTATGTATAGAATTCTAATTACTGTCAAATAGATCCATAGATTATTAAATCACTTAGACTATGATTAAAATACTTTTTTCTTATTCTTTTGTTTATTATTTTTATCCCCATAACTCAAGTTGGATAACTCGCACTCAAAGGAAAACAACCCTTCCTTAAGCTTAAGCATTTCATTTATTGAGCGGTCTCTAACCCCTTTATTTTTGCCTGTCTCCTTTAGTCCTTTAGAATCTATTTCGATTCTTCATTATGATCTAGTTTAGTGAGACAATTAAAAAAGGTTTTTCCTTGTTCCGGGATCCTTTATCTTTGCCTTGAATCATTGGGTTTAGACATTACTTCGGTGATCTTTAATCGTTTCAAAATGGCAGCAACATACCATTTTTTGTGATTTATTTTTATCAAAGAATCATATATCATATATATAAATAATTGATTCTCGCGTGATACACTTTTGATCAAATTTGACGTTTGAATTTGAAACTTGCTCGACTTTCAATTTCTATACCGAACATATACTTACGAAGTTGTTTCAACTTATTGATTGCCACTAACCCTAGATCTCTGCCCTTGATAAATGAATCAATACTTTCTACTCGAGCTCCATCATGTACTATTTACATCAAAACCCTCAAAAAAATGAGGGCTCTGGTGGAACAGAACAAACGATGTCGAGTCAAGAGCATCTTCATTCCTATATAATATAAAATGGTGGGTGTAAGAATCCACAGTAGATCATGTCCTTCAAGTCGCACGTTGCTTTCTACCACATCGTTTTAAACGAAGTTTTACCATAACCTCTAATTTCTTGGAACTGGTATGTAATTGATTCATTTATGGAATCATGTATAGTCATTGGTTTTGTTGGTACATAGTAATCTATACTCTTATTATGCCATGGGTAGTTTTTGAAAAAGTCCTAGCAATAATTCAATTTATTTAAACCCATATTTTATTGTATATATTGGATCAATAACATTTTTTTTTATGAGTGCAATATGGATTTCTATATATATAGATATTTTCTATATATATATAGAGAGAGAGAGAGAGATTTTTGAATTTCTATAAATTCAAAAAGAATTAATTACGAATAAAAGAGACTCTCCATTTTTCTATTTCTTCAGAGAACGGATTCACGAGTTTCACACTTCTTCGAGTATGAAGGACTCATAAGAAATCATTAAAAAAATTTAATTGATTGAAAATTTCCTACCTCAAGATTATTATTTGACTAAAGTTTTGTAATAAACAAGGATTTATTACATTTTAGTATCATAAATAAATGTATATTCGGATTAACCCATCAATGATTTGAAACAAATAGATAGATCAAAAAAAAAAAAAATATTTTTCACCAAAATAGAAATAAAACGATAAAAATACATAATAACAATAGATACATATCCGCATTTTCTTCCTAGTTTATTTAACTTAAGAGACTCAAAAATCTTTCCCTAAAATAAAGTGAAAAAGATGTATGAATAACCTCTGTCTGAATTGTTACTTGGATTTACAATTATTCATTACAGCCAAACACAAAATACGAAAAAATAAGGTTAAAAGAAATACATAAGATGTTACATATGTAATTTGATTCTTTGTTAATCAGATTCGGACAGACATTCCAATTGATATCTTCCATTATGGATTAACTCCTACCTACCCCCCCCAAAAAAAATTATATAGAGTAGATGCATCATAACTCACACAAAAGGATCCTACAGGAGACCGGACTCGTTTTGGGGGACTATCTTGTATAAGTCCAAAGTCAAACAGATCCAGATTAAGCAATTATTCTTACCCATTTTTTTGATTTTACTCTAAATTTGCGTATCCTAAATCGATCTTAAGAGACTTAAGACCATAGAAAAAAAAAAATAATCGGGTTTCACCACCCACCATGTAAGGGATAGAGAATAAGAGAGGCTTTCGCATTTCTATTTTAAATGCATCATCGAAAATATATGAGACGTAAGGTTTTTTTATGAGTAACTAATTTGAAATATGAATATGACGGGTAGGAACATACTATGAAAAGCCCATACCATACTACTTTTTAAATTAAAGAACTTTTTTTCTCTATGTTCCCATCTTACCTCGATCACAAATGGATTCAATTACATCTACGTATTATTTAATCTTGATAAAATTTTGGAAAAAGGATGATTTATAGAGACGAATCAAAAAGAAGAAAAATAATTATAAGAAAATAACAAAGAACAATCACATTCTATCTATAATCTAATACTAGACTCTTAAATATAAGGTTGTTTAAAAGGGCAATCTTTAGTCTGATATGATATAGGATATTATCCTATATATCCTATAATATACTATGATATATATAATACGCATACTCTGGGACGGAAGGATTCGAACCTCCGAATAGCGGGACCAAAACCCGTTGCCTTACCACTTGGCCACGCCCCATTTATATTCAATACTAATAAACACTAATATTGGTAATGGTTGGTCGTCAATTCCAGTACAAATTTCTATAGAAAAAATTAGATTGTTGCTAGGATTTTGATACGTTTATAGATCAAATTAAACTGCATTTATTGATCATTACATATAATTCCATTAAGATATTGTATGAAAGTAGGATTTCTTCTATTCTCTTTTTATTTTTATTTGAGAATTGAAGGATTTTTGATTGGCTGAGTTCAAATCAAAGAAAGGTTTTTTGACCTACTTTATGTTATTAATTTTTCCCTTATCCCTTATATCATATCAATAATTAAGGGATTAATAACTCAATCAAATCAAAAGAAATACAATTATCTTCAAGAACAAAGAAAAAAAAAAAATTGTTATGCTTAATATCTCAAGTTTCATCGGTATCTGTCTTAATTCTTTCCTTTATTCAAGTAGTTTTTTGGTCGCCAAATTGCCTGAGGCCTACGCTTTTTTGAATCCAATAGTAGATATTATGCCAGTAATACCTCTATTCTTTTTTCTATTAGCTTTTGTTTGGCAAGCTGCCGTAAGCTTTCGATGAAATTTTTAATACTGTACGAGACAAATTCATGATTTACTAGAAAAAAAGGATTCTAACTAGTTATAAGATCAGATAAGTCGTACATACAGTCTGAACCTTTGAGTCCAATATTGAAATTCTTCTATAGCTGTGATAAATCTGGATCACTCTCATTTTCTTATTCTTACTTTTTTCCATTGAACGACCCTGTTAGAGTCCCCCACAATATATAATTGTGGGTATGAAATCTAATTTTTAGTAATGAACGACTCAACTCTGAATTTCTGAAAATTTTTTCCTATCCTATTTCTAGAAATCACTTCACTGCATTTCTTGGTATCAAACATAGGGTAAAATAGAGAATCTATTCTCTTAAAAAAAAAAAATGATCTTGGAGATTGTGTAATGCTTACTCTCAAACTATTTGTTTATACAGTAGTAATATTCTTTGTTTCTCTCTTCATTTTCGGATTCCTATCTAATGACCCGGGACGTAATCCGGGACGTGAAGAATAAAAAAATCCGGTTTTTTTTGTCTTGCTTGATTTTGAAATGTTCTTAAAATTTTATCTATTCCACATCTTTCCTTAACTATAAAAAAATACCAAGTAATTGCCAGAAACGGAAAGAGAGGGATTCGAACCCTCGGTACAAAAAACTCGTACAACGGATTAGCAATCCGCCGCTTTAGTCCACTCAGCCATCTCTCCCCAAATTGAAAAAGGATAATTACTATGATACATTGTATAAAAATAGAAAATGAAGGCTTGAAAAAAGCCCTTCTTTATCTCTCTTTATTATCTTTATCTACCCTTAATTATATAGATGTATAATTATATACATATTAGATAAATTAGATTAAAGTAAGGGCTCAAAAGAAGAGATATCTCCAATCCTAATATATAAATATTACCAATATATTAAAGATTACTCAAAATATATATTTATAAATAAAAATAAAGTACCTCTTTTATTTCATCCGAAAAATCCTTTTCTCTTTTTATTTCCACGGCCTGGCCTGGTCAGTACCTAGCCGGGCTTTTTTTGTTCCAATGAATCGTAGATCAAATTATTTATTTGTTTTCAAATCGAAACAACAAGAATCATAAGAAGGATTATTATTTCTATTCCTATGATACAGAAAAAGATGATATAGAATCAAGGTGCCATTCCTTATTATTATTCTTTAATTACATTACTTTCTTTACTAGAATAAAAAAAACTTGT